CTTAGCTAAATTCATGAATTCAATTCGGTTATTCCTTCTTAGAGTTTTAATAACCATATGAACCGTGAAATTTTTTTTTTGAAAAGAACTGTTCGAGGAACGAGTGATTCTCCTCTCGTTACTAGTTGATGCTCAGACTTATTTCTCTCATTTTATCAAACCAATCTTATTTTTTGATCTTGTTCATGGGATTTCTCAAAAAAAAAATTTTTACGTATTCTTCTATGTGCATTAAACTGTTATAGTATCCTATATAGTATCCTATATTTTATTATTTTATACTTTATTCTTTCTCGCCATCTTTCTTCTATTTTCTTTTGCCCATTTTTATTCTATTTTGTTTTCTTTCCGATTCAGATAAAAAAAAACTCTAGAATATTTCGCAAGTCAAGAAACTTCGAATATTTGTTCTATTTACTTTCTATCTGTCAGAAAAGACGAAAGAGAGTGGATTTTCCTATTATTAAATTGAATACAATATTCAAATAGATAACTTTTAATGAAAGTATTTAAAAATAATGAAAGTATTTTTTCACAGCTATTCTAGATTAGATTGTCGGAAAAGATATTGTATGTATTGATATGAAAATATGTGATACATGAAGTCATGATCTGATAGATATATCAATCTTTTTATATATAAATTTTATATTAGGCTTAGTATATAGAAATCTTCTATTAGGTATAATTAAATAGGTATATAATTAAAATCTCAATATAAATTGATCTTGCGTTCTGGAATCAAAGAAAGATATTCAAAAAGTATTTTCTATGTCTTATCTTATGACTTCGAATAAACTTTTCTAGGGAGTAAGGGAATAGTGATTTATTCTTTATAATAGTGATTTATTCTTTATAGAATAATTAGTATCAAGAAGATTAAATCAGAAATATCGACAGATTTTTTTGGAGTCCAAAAAGAAATATCAAAATGAAAGAAAAAGCAGAGTTATTCTTTCAATTTCATCTATATCGAATTTGAATATCAGAATAGTAGATATAGTCATCATGCAATAGGTTAGGTCCACTTACTTTTATTGATTTCGAATCAAATTTTTACGGTTGATTTATGGAAAAGAAGAACATTTTGCGATTTAATAAGAGCCAATTTCTCATTTCTCATTATTCAATTATCTATTTATATTCTACCATTCTATTTATATTCTAATATAATAAACAAATGTTCAACCTTGTAACTAAACTTTCTAACTCTATAAATAAAATAACTAGAATAAAAAAAAAAAAAAATAGAATAATAAAAAATAGAATAATATTATATATTCTATAGACTAATAGTATATATTCTAAAGAATACTCTATATTCTAATAATATATATTATTAGAATAATATATATTCGAAATATTATAAATAGATATAGTATATATTCTAAAAAATAGACTATTCTAAACAATCGAGTCTAAAAAATAGAATATATTAGAAATAACTAGAAATATATTATATAACTAGAATATTAACTAGAATATAGAAGAAAGATATTCTATAAAATTATAGAAATAGAAAATAGAAATCTATTAGAATAATAATAATATATTATTATTAGATATTATTATATATTAATATTAGATATTAACATATTCTAATACTAATATTCTAATACTAAAAATAGATTAGTAAATAATATATTTAGATTAGTAAATAATATAATAATATATTCAAATATTATATTTTTTTTTCTCAAAAAAAATTTCTAAAGATATATTGTAAAAGAAGCTCGAAAAGAAAGGAAAATAAAGCATTAGAATATGAATTTGTGAAAATTTTCGAATTTTAGAATTAATTAGAATTCTAGACTTTCTTACTTTTGTTATTCTAAATATCAACTTCTACTGCCTCTTCAAATAGGAGTAGAGTAATACCCCTGGTTTTATGAAAAAACGCGCAAGCCCCTTATCGGATTTGAACCGATGACTTACGCCTTACCATGGCGTTACTCTACCACTGAGTTAAAGGGGCTCGTTTGATTCAATTCTTGAATTGATCTACTATGTGGATAAGCTAGATCTATGAAACTAGATTCGAAATTCAATTTCTAAATCTAGAAAAAGTAAGTAACCATATTAGAAACTATATTATAATAGAATATTAATTAAATATTAAATAAATTTTTATTTCGAAGTTGAAATTAGTATTCGCGATTATAATTATTATATTCAATTCTTCTAATTGATAATGTATTCTAATTGATAATGGCATATAATGGATAATGGCGATTAGAATGAATTCGTCTTTAATATAAGAATAAAAAAATTCTATGGAATCTCAAAGGGGCCAGGATTCTTCAAATTGAGTCATACCATTTTCTTATATTGACAATTTCGAAAAACTGTTCATACTATGAACATAGTATGCTGGCGGTCGGACAAATGTGCCCCCATCGTCTAGTGGTTCAGGACATCTCTCTTTCAAGGAGGCGGCGGGGATTCGACTTCCCCTGGGGGTAGGGTATTACCGAACGGAAGTGGATCGTGGATTCTTTTTTTTTTTTTTAATAAGGAATTGATTCTTCCTGGGTCGATGCCCGAGCGGTTAATGGGGACGGACTGTAAATTCGTTGGCAATATGTCTACGCTGGTTCAAATCCAGCTCGGCCCACTAATTCATTCATCTGCCATGAAATGATATAAACCCCTTGTTCTCACGAAATGCCTGATACGGAAAAAAGTAAAAAGTTCGAATATATCTATACTTGTTCTTTATTTGTTTTATTTTTTTTCTCACAAATTCTGATCGTGCGAATCATCTAGACTCAGATCCGGATTTGTAAGTATAAAGTCTAAGAATAAAGAATCTTTTTTTTTTCATTGAAAGATTTTTTTTTTCGACTTTGATTTGAAATAATGAAAAGATGACTAGCAATCCCTGTCTCTTTGTATCATTAAAGTGTATATCCATGTGAATATCACACTCCCCTTTCTGTTACAAGGCGTTGATTTCAATCGAAAATCGAAATCAATCAAAAATCGAAATATAAATGGTTTGAATGAAATCTGTATGTTGTACACTTTATTGCATTTACCGGGGATTGTAGTTCAATTGGTCAGAGCACCGCCCTGTCAAGGCGGAAGCTGCGGGTTCGAGCCCCGTCAGTCCCGACGGATCTAATAATATAGTCAAAAAAATATAATAAAACAAATACATCAATTTATATTTCCCTCTTCTGCGAAAGGGGAGCAAATAGCACAATTTCATTTTCAGTCCCAAGGAGATACTTGGTTTTTTTATTTATTCTTATTCCTTTTTTATTTATTTAATATTTCTGTATTTAATTCTTATTTAATTCTATTTAAATATTTTCTATCGAAATTCTATCTAGTTAATTTGAAATTCTATTTACTATGTTAATTTCATTTTAATATTTGGAATATTTAATTTATTCTTATTATTAAATTTATTAAATAAAATTTTTAAATTAATTAATTATTATTTAATAATTAATATTTTAATATTTACATATTCAATAGTTACATAATGAATAGTTACTTAATAGTTACACAACACAATTAAGATTTAACTATTTCATTTTTTTCTTTTTTCACCTAGTATTGATTAATAGAAACATATGTGAATTAGTACAATACTTAGTTTGGATTTTTCAATTATTCCAGACCATATAATGAAATCGAATCGAGTACCAGATCTTTTCCGGTAGCCACACAAATAAATCACACAAAGAAATCGGATTTTTACAATACAAAATGAATTTAATTGATAGAATCTTTTTTTTTAAGCACCTTTTTTTTTGGCTCCGATTTTGTCTAATCTCATTCAAATTTGAAATTTCGCATTAAATAATATATTCTATTATGTATTTATTTACCAAGGAGTTTTTTTTTGTTGAAGAAAAAACAAACCCTAAGCAAATGAATTTTGTATTGGTAGAATACTCTATTTTTTTATTCAGAATACTCTATTTTTTTATTCTATTTTTTTTTTCATATATTTAGGACCTTATCCTATTTTTTTTTGTTTTCCGATAAGATTCGATTATTAAAAAAGGAGTTTAGAAATTCACTCCCCTTTCGCTTCTATTATTTATTTGTTTTGGTTTGGTTGTAACCAATGGAAGTGGAAGGGAAGGGTGGTTACATGATACGTCTCTGATGATTGTACAAAGAAGTCAAGAATTTTTTATTTTTTAGAGAAAAGAATATGAAAAAAGAATATGAAAAATGAAAAAAAGTAAAGTAAAGAAATTTTCAATTGAACCAAGAATCTGTTTTTCAATTCGGTATGGATAAACAATCTTTCTATGTTATACTATTGAATTCTCGACAATGAAGCGATTTGATAGCTCAGATATTGTTATTCATGATATTGATCCGATTCAATATCATCGAGATGGAATTCAGCCCATTGAATTTATAGGTGAAAAACTTAGTATCTCTATGGGATTAAATCCCGAGTTTTTGCGAAGTAAAGAAAAATGAAATGATGAGATTATGGAAGTAAATATTCTTGCATTTATTGCTACTGCACTGTTCATTCTAGTTCCTACTGCTTTTTTACTTATAATATACGTAAAAACCGTTAGTCAAGGTGATTAATTTGAATGAAACTTGACTTCTTAGTTCTTATCAATGATTGATGAAATAAAATGAAAAAGATTACTAGTTTGCGTTTTAGTTTTAGATAAAATAAATGGACTAGAATTAGCAATATTCTAGGAGATCCCATAGTATGATAGAAAGAAATCTCTTTTTTTTCTATCATACTAGCCATTTTTTTTTTGTATTCTAATAGATAAAGTTATACTGTAGCAAGATATAAGTTTAGTATAGATATACATTAATCTAAAATCTCATATTGATATATCTCGATATCCATTATCTATATGGAATGTACGTAATGTCCCAAGCCTATTTCTTCATCTATTTTATGTTGATTCTAATTAATCTGAAATAGTCGAGAGGAAATTCTTTTCTTACTTTTATTATTCTAATTCCTATAGTTCTGATTATTTTTAAGCTGAATCCACACATATAGTAATATTAGTTATTAATAAAATAAAATCAACAAATCTTTTTTTAACATTTCGAAAAAATAATTGATCGAGGAGTTGGCAGATCATCCAAGGAAAGGAGTTCTATAAAAATTTTTAAGATTTCGACAAAAAGGATTAGTAAACACTGGCCATTTTTAACCCTTGAATCATGATATGAAATAAGTCAAGTTAATAAAATAAGGTATATCATAAATCAATTTTCTAATTTTCTAAAAGAATAAAACAAATACTAAACTAAGCAAAAACATATTTTATTTCCCATACAAAAGTCACTTAATTTTTATCACTTTGCATATTTAAGAACCAATAACTATTTAATAACTAATAAAAGAAGTATTTTTTTTTATCTTTGAACAGGAAAGAGGCAAACAAAAAAAAAGGGAGGGCGATCCCTTCCCCCTCATTGTTGATATATAACTCTGGTAAGAACCGTTTTATCGAAATAGATAATTTAGGAAAAGTTGGGGTGGAATGAATTTCCTATCATTTGTATTCCTTTTACTTTTGAAATAGAAAGACCAGAATCATTGAAATATTTATTTGATTAAATTCTTAAATTCTAAAGGGTATTATTCATATATTATTCATAGAATAGATTACTTCTTCAATTTAATTGAATTTAAACAAGAGTTAAATTTTTAAATCTTTGCAGAATAATGTATAAAACAATTGGTACAGTTTGATTTCTCAACTCAATTAGTAGTACCCCTAGAGTCCACTTCGTCCCCATACTACGAGTGAAAGGGAAAATGTAAAGACTACCATTAAAGCAGCCCAAGCGAGACTTACTATATCCATGTGAGTTATATCCTCTATCTTTATGAATATGAACGAATTTTTTATTTTTTATTAATTCATTTTTCTATTTAAGTTTAAGGAAGTTTTCTATTATTGTTCACTAATACTAATAATAGTAGAATCGCTGGCGCAGAGTCAAAAAAAATATCTTCAATATATTGATGAAACACCCCCCCCCAAAAAAAAGCCAATTAATTTTAAGAAGTTTTTATATGATGACTGAAAAACTTTTAGTACAAACAAAATTAGCAGTAAGACTATTGGAAGTAGCAAGATGACTTTTCCTCCGCGTGCTACTGCTCCTGTTGGGGACAAATTCGACAAAATATATCCGAAAAAGGGAATTGAGGCGACACCCGGATTTGAACTGGGGAAAAAGGATTTGCAGTCCCCCGCCTTACCACTCGGCCATGCCGCCAAGACGACACAAAATAGACAAAAATAGCGTCTTTTATTGGACTCTTTTTTTTTTTTTTACTTGGACCATGAATCCCGTTTTTTTTAATCGCTTTCCTAAATTCCTAAAAAAAATCCTTCTTTTTTTGATTGGATTTCTCTTTTCACTTAATTTTGTTAGAGTATCTCAAAACATACACTATTTAAATTCTTTATGCGTTCTATTAAAATTAAAAAGTGATTTTTGATTCACAAAAGAAAAAATTAAGGACAAAATGGAACCGTTAACTATTGACTGTGAATTCACGAATGATTCATGGATTTGAATCAAAAATTGTAGTTCCCTAATCTTAATGATATCTTAATGATATAACAAAAAAATGAATAGCTAACCAATCCGTATTGATTCTTTTCAATACAAAATTAACAAAATTATTCTCAATTTGAATTATAACACCAATTATGGGTATATGTAAACCCTAGAACATAAAACTTTACACAGATATCTAATCTCATATCTTAGAATAGAAATTTTGATAGAGCACGGCATGTGCTGTCAAAAACGGAACTGCAGTAAAAGCGGAGACAGGAATATATATCTATACATAGCCCTATCTAGTTATATCTGGGTATGCTTAATAAGCCTTCTTTTCTTATGCACTTCAATCGTTTTGTTTCTATATTATATATAATTCAAATATTATTTCATATTCTATATAAAATTTTATATATATATAAATAAAAAAAAAATAATATATATATTTATATATATAAATAAAAAATAAAATAAATAAAAAATAAATAGATATATTTATATATATAAATAAAAAATATATAAATAAAAAATAGAAAATATATACGTCTATGCAATTTTTTTTGAATTAAATAAGGAAATCCACGAAAAAACTAACTAAGTCTTAGTCTTAAAAAAAATCAACTTTATATTGTTTCTGATTATTGGTTCTTTATCCCATCGAAAGATTAAACCCTGAATCCATTTATTTTATCCATTTTTTTTTACGGATACCCCCAATCATATTGGAATATAGAATATCATAATAATGGTAGAAATTGAATCACGCTTTGCTATTCGATACAAAACAAAAATTCCTAAGTCTAAGTTAAGTGTAATTTATCAACCCCTTTCCAGTTCTATCTCTTGCAAATTCGAATTTGAATATAAATTTGAATATAAAATTATCTTTATTCCACCGTTCATATGTATTTCATACATTCGATATCCATCTCTGGAGTTCGATAAAATTTTATGCGATTCCGTAAA